TAAATTCCCATATCTTTATTGTTAATGTAATGAGCCTATCCTCTCTTGTCATATTCCAAAATGAAATCAAAATATCAAACGGAATCACTAATTCAAGACCAAAATATTCGGAGGACTCTTCTGACCAAACAAAACAAAAAATATGTAATTGTCAGCAAAGTTGTTTACTTTTTTTAATCCAAGAAGTTTTTTTACTTTATACACAATAGGTCATCGATTCAGCATTGGCTAAAAAAGGGGATAAAATCCCCAATAAGTAGTTCAAATCAGTTTATCGATATGAGTGTTCTATATTGATAAAATATATATTTCTTTTTTTGAAACCGTCTCTATATTAACATAGTGGTAGAAAGAGTACCATGCCGCGTCTGGACTTCAAACAGTTTAGCTTTAACCATGTTAATGGTCCCGCATTATTGGTTGATAGAGAATCAAAGTAGATTTTCCAATAAATTACGAAATGCTATAGTTCTTACATATGATTTCTGAATTTATTCAGAAGTAATTCGCGAGATCGTGCACCTCTCTTTCTTAGGTATAACTTTCCTAGTTATAACAGAAAAAGTACATCTGGTTGGATCCAGCCTATTCTTGAAATAAACAACTCGCACACACTCCCTTTCCAAAAAAGATCAACACCCCAAGCACTACACTTAGATTTATTAGATTTGTTGCTAAAATATCGGTATTAAACCCGAAACTCCCGGCGGATGGCCAGTGGCCGAAAGAAACGAAAGAATCGGTTACATTTTTCATATGATATGATCTCCTCGTATAGATAGACTAAAAAATCGAACAGAGTTCTTTTTGTATTACTTTGCCCTCTTTATATATAGATTTCTTTCTAGTTTCCTACTTTCTAAATCGAATTAAAAATCTATTTGATTTAGAAACCATGAATTACCCTCTTGCTTGCAACCTCTCTTAAAAACTAAAAGAGGTCTACCAACACGAACGGGAAGGATGAAAGCGAGTTGGTATGCTAATTCCTCATCCGCAAATCAGCCCTTCCCGTGGGTTATTTTCTCAACGAATAAGTAATTCGAGGAATGAATCCTTATATAATTCGAAAAAGCAAAGCACAAATGCAAGGCAATATAATATGAAAAAATTTTTTCATATTTCTAATCTAAATATTAAACAAAAGGATTAGCAAATAAAAGTGCTAATGCTACAACCAGGCCATAAATTGTTAAAGCTTCCATAAAAGCTAGACTAAGCAATAAAGTACCTCGTATTTTTCCCTCCGCCTCAGGCTGTCTCGCAATACCTTCTACAGCTTGACCCGCAGCAGTACCTTGACCAACTCCAGGTCCAATAGAAGCAAGCCCTACAGCCAATCCAGCAGCAATAACGGAAGCGGCAGAAATCAGTGGATTCATGATAAGTTCCTCGTACCAAAAAAAAAAATGGTTAATGATACATTCAACCAATGAACTATGACTTAATTATTCCATGCTACGATTCGTCCAGTCGAAGTAACTACGAACTTCGAATTCAAGTAATAACATTCTTGAATAATCAAAACTATTTTGATATCTCTTTTTTAGTTTCTCTCGAGAAAGTCTTTATGAATCCATACAACTTTTGATTTTCTGTTTCTTTGTCCCGAACCGCTCTTTGAATTCTTCGATTTTTTTCATCCATTTATTAATTCAACTCACAGTCACAGATTAGACAGAAGGATTTCTATAGAATCCCCATCTACATTCACATTCCATTAGTAGGTCAAATTAGATAGCTCATATCTAACAAGTCAATATCTAATATCACATATACATGTCTTTCTTCCACAATGTAAACCAACTCTTTCTTCATCTTCAATTCAATTAGATTTGCTAAGGATGCGTCTAACGCTTGACAAAAGTTAACTTATAGTCATTCAATTCTATATACCTAGTTCGACTTCCCCTCTACATTTTATGAATCCCTTATAAATGACCCTTTCCCGTCCCCATTGTTTATCATTATCTTGCAACCTAAATGGATAAGATCATCAATGGATAAATTGATTGGGGTGAATCGTTGCATAGAAATTGATTTGATTCATCTAAGTTTACAATTTATTATTTATTAATATTTTCGTTTGGTCAATCGTTGAATAAAATCAACTGAAAAAGGGAATCATTCTATAGAACATCCTTTTTTTTTTATAAGGTCGTAATACCACAGTAATACCACAAGACTTCTTCGTCAAATTACGACTCCGAATAGTTAATAGTCGGATTCGATGACCAATCTAATTCATTGAAGGAAAGGTAGGATTATGATATAAATGGACAAAAGGTAATTTTAGGAAAAAGATCTTTGAGATCTCTTTCCTTTTTTCAATTCTCTACTCTAATATCAATATTGTATTGTAATCTTTATTGTAATCTTTTTTTCTATAATCTATAACTCTAGATCATATATTAGTTGTATATTTTCATTTCATTCACTAAGTCAATTTTTTTAGCCACGCACACATTGTCTTAGGTTAAACTAAAAAGACTATTTAGAA